ATCTTCAATTTTTGGAAACTTATAAAGTTCTTCTGTTAAGCCCCGATCAATGAACCTACAAAATCCTTCAAATTGTATCTGATTCAACCCGGGTATTGTAGACATTCCCGCATTTCCGTCACCGAGCATTTTGAATTTCCCATTTATCAAAAAATCCCATTCTTTTCTCATTCTGCATTGAATCATATGAATCGATCTAGCAATGATGGAATTTCGATTCTGTTTACTGAATCACATGAAATTTTACCCAACTCCATATATATGGAATGTATGAAATACGTATGAACGGAGGAAAAAAGACGATTTTAGACTTAATTTTAGACTTAGTTAAATTGGAATTTCTAAGAGACAGATCCAAACGGAAAGGGATTGATAAATTCCACTTAGAATTTTAGAATTATGGAGTTTTTTTATTTTGTCTAGAATAGAAAATTCACTTTATACCATTATTATGATATTACATATTCCAATCCGATTGGATATCAGAAAAATAAATGGATTCGGGATTTGATCCATTCACGGAGATAAAGACATAATAATCAGAAACAATATAACAATAGAAAGTTAATTTTTTGAGTACTTAACTCTTTCGTGAATTCCATTGTTCCAAAAATGATTTGCGGAGAACTCCTTTTTCTTTTTTTCGTAGAATTTTTATTTTTAGAATACGATTGAAGTGCATAAGAAGGCTTGTATTTATTAAACCCGCGCTGCTATAGCTATCTATCCATACATCGCTCTCCTTTATTGCATACTTCTACTCGGGACAGCACATGTCGTACTCTATCAAAATTTCTATTTTCTCTTCAATCTAATCAATCTAAATTGCAGTACGACAAGTGTCCGCCAATTCCCTATAAACAGGCATCATACACAAATAATATACCCCATAAGCTAACTGTGGAACACAATTTATGTTTGGGGTTTACATATACTAATAATTGACATTATAATTGAAATTGAGTTGAGAAGGTTTTTTTTTTCAATAAAAAAATAAAGACTGATTAGTTATATATCAATTTTGATTTTCTTATATCATTTATCATTAGGGAAAGACAATTTGAGATGTAAATCCAAGAGTGGGTCATGAATTTACAGTCATATAGTTAATGGTTCCAATTTGTTCTGAATTTTGGCTTTTGTAACTGAAAAAAAAATTCCCATTTGGTTTTTTAATAGAAAAGAGAGGTATTTAGATATTGGGTGTTTTGAGATACTATAAAATTAATTGAAGGGAAGGAGCCGGCCCCCCCCAAAAAAACAAATAACAAATAAAGGGGAATATTTTCATCGATTTGGTATCGTTTTGGCGGCATGGCCGAGCGGTAAGGTGGGGGACTGCAAATCCTTTTTCCCCAGTTCAAATCTGGGTGTCGCCTGATTAACAAGACTCGAAATCCCTTATTCTTTATTCTCCTTTGCTGTTATAACTCGCCGAATTTTTCCCAGCAAAACACGCGTAGTCTTGAGACTTTCTTGATTGGAAACAGCTGGGGGTTCCCTTCTTTAAATTAAAGTGCCATAACTCGTTGTATTTAGGATTCAAGGAAAGATTATAGTAGTGGAAGGGCTATCATATCAAATAAAGAGTTACCGATTTTTTTCCATTACTAATGTCGTGTCTACTGGCCGGGTCTTGAATTAGATTGGATGGATAATTGGCTTTTTTCTTTTACTTAATGATAATGAAGGACAAGAAAAATAAAGAATAGGTATCAGTATTCCTACATATATATATTAGTAGCATTCCCTTTGATACTTCAAAAGAAAAGCGTAACTGCAGTTTCATTTTTCATATTTATTGGAGTCTTTCATCAAGGGTGTTGGGTCAGAATCCCCTTTTGACTCTGCACCAGTGATTCCACTATTATTAATAAACACTAATGGAATAATTCCTTCATATTCAGAGAGATAGGGGACATAATTCACATGGATATAGTAAGTCTCGCTTGGGCTGCGTTAATGGTAGTCTTTACATTTTCCCTTTCACTCGTAATATGGGGAAGGAGTGGACTCTAGAGATACTACGAATTTAGTTGGGGAATCAAATTGTATCGCTTTTTTATAGATTTTTTATAGATCGTTTTGCAAAGCATAAATAATCTTTATTAATTATTTAATATATTGAATTCATTAATTTAATTCAATTTCGAATTCAAAAATTGAATTAATAAAAATATCTTCATTCCGAAATTGTATTGGCTTTTATTTCTGCTGTGCTTTATTGACGCGTTTGCTATCATGGCTGAAGGATTCAAAATCGATAGAATAACCCCTTTCGAATTTCGAAATCCGAAGAAGTTACCATAGAACTCCTTGGATTATCTGTAAACCGCGCAATCAATTACTTCTTTTGAAATGCTAAAAAAAAGATTACTTTCTAATTTTCTATAAATTAGAAAATAATAAGAGTTGCCTCGCGATTATTTCAGATTGATTGGAATCAACAAAAATCAAATAGATAAAGGAAACAAATAGATGAAGCAAAGAAATAGAATTGAGATACTATGTACATTCCATATATTTAATTGATATTAACATTTATGAAGATCCATATACATATTGTAGATTGATCTCGATTCAGTTTGTATCTTTCTAGATTACAATAATAAAAATGGATAGTATGGTCGAACGATTCATTTTTGAATCGTTCGACCATACTATTACTATCGGAGCTTAGAGGCTACTGCGGATTCTAGTCCGTTCATTGCATTTTGGAAATTGAATTCTTTTTTTGAGTTCTTAAATCATTGATAAGAACTAAGAAATCAAGTGTAATTCAAATTAATCACTTTAATTACTTTGACTGACCGTTTTTACATATATTATAAGCAAAAAAGCAGTAGGAACTAGAATGAACAGTGCAGTAGCAATAAATGCGAGAATATTTACTTCCATAATCTCATCGTTTCGTTTTTTTTTTTACTTCGCAATAACTCGGGATTTAATCCCATAGAGATGATAAATCTTTCGTTTGTCAATTCAATGGGATCGATTAGATTTCAATGATATTGAATCGGATCAATATCATGAATAACAATATCTGAGCTATCAAGTCGATTCATCGTCGAGAATTGAATAGTATAACATAGGCGCATCTTTTATCCACATACCAATACAAACTTAGATTCCTGATTCACTCAAAAGAATTCCTTTCCTTTATATTTTAAGACTTTATTTTGATTTATCATTCTTTTCCATTCTGTCTTTTCGATAACCTACCGCCTTTCTTGTACAATCATCTACCCGCTTTCCACTTCCATTGTTTCCAAACGGTTTACAAATAAACCCAAACAAACAGAAAATAGAAAAAAGGAAGGAGTTAAGTTCTAAACTCCTTTTTTTTAATGATCTAATTTTCTTGGAAAACAAAGAAAAAGAAGGATACCTCGGGGAATGAAACTATACCATTTGTACCCAGTTTAACAGAAAATGGAGAGAGATAATTATGTATTTTTTTATTGGATTTGGATCCGTCGGGACTGACGGGGCTCGAACCCGCAGCTTCCGCCTTGACAGGGCGGTGCTCTGACCAATTGAACTACAATCCCGGAGAAATAAAACGTACAGCATCCGTATTCTTATGATTTGATTCAAACCATTTCGATTTCGATTAATAGTGCCCTGTTGTAACAGAGACGTGAGTGATATCCACATGAATATACACTTTAGTGAAAGAAGAAAGCAGCACGGATTATTTATTATTAGTAATCCTTTCGTTATTGCCAAATCGATTGAGAATCCATTTTTCATTGAAAAAGCGTCTTTTTGTCTTTGCTTTCTTCTTTTAATTAGACTTTATACTTAATAATCCTGATAGAAATCTAGATCACTAGCAAGATCAGAATCAGAATTTATGAGACCAAATAAATGGAACAAATAAAAAAATAGTGGTGGGGATATATCAGAAAATTTGACTTTTTTGATTCTTTCATATCTTCCATTTCTGGAAAACTCAAGGGGTTATATCATTTCATGGTGAATCAGCGAATTATTAATTATTGGGCCGAGCTGGATTTGAACCAGCGTAGACATATTGCCAACGAATTTACAGTCCGTCCCCATTAACCGCTCGGGCATCGACCCAGAAAGAGTCTATTCGAGTCTTATTGATAATCCATGATCAACTTCCTTTCGTAGTAACCTACCCCCAGGGGAAGTCGAATCCCCGCTGCCTCCTTGAAAGAGAGATGTCCTGAACCACTAGACGATGGGGGCATAATTGCCCGACCGCCATCATACTATGCTCATAGTATGAGCAGTTTTTTGAAATTGTCAATATAATGGAATGGTATGACTAGATCCGAAGGATCTTTACGTCTTTTCTGATCCCATACCATAGCATTTTTTGATTCGTTTTCGTCATTTATATTCATGAATCACTCATTCGAATCTTTATTCTGAAGATTCTAGAAAATTAATATAAAAAAAAGAAGGTTAAACTTCATTTCTTCCACTTTCATTCATTGATTAACTTCTTGTTAAGATCAGAGAGGCGTATCCCCATATCACACTAAGCCAGGAAATTAACAGATGAGAAATCGAAATCTGAAAATCTGGGGGATCAACAAGTTATCGAAATTTGTTTTTTCTCTAAAAATTGGGTTCAGAGCACAACCAAAATCTCTTCAGCACATGCTTCAATAAAATATCTTGGATCTACGTCGAATTGGTAGGTACATGTATCCATCAAATGAATTTTGTTTCGTTCTGATGGGGGTCAGGTCAATTCAAATCAATTTCATTCGGGTTGGTCTTGAAACAATTAATTTTGTTGATATTTATCAAATCCAATATCAATAAACAAAAATTACCTTATACCTATACTCCTTAAGTAAATCCAAATACTCCTTAAATAAATCAAAATTCTCGTTCCCGAAGGGGACACTAACTAGTATGAGTCTACTGTGTATACTTATAATACAACTTATAATATATATATATACATAGATAGATCTATCTTATGCGCCTACTGACTCATTCAGTAATTGAATAAAATG